TCGCAAGGAAAGTGCCAACCGATCGTTTACTTAAGTTTGAGCGAGTTTTCAAAGCACAAAAACGTATACATATGTCTGTTTTCAAAGCACAAAGAGTTCTTGATGAGATTCGATGGCGTTACTACGAAGAAACTGTTATGATACTGAACCTCATGCCTTATCGAGCATCTTATCCCATCTTAAAGTTGGTTTATTCAGCAGCAGCAAATGCTACTCATTATAGGGATTTCGACAAAGCGAATTTATTCATTACTAAAGCCGAAGTCAGTAGGAGTACTATTATGAAAAAATTTAGACCTCGGGCTCGAGGACGTAGTTTTCCCATAAAAAAAAGCATGTGTCATATAACAATTGTATTAAATATAGTAAAGAAATCTAAATAACCTTTAGATTCATCTAAGATTTCAATTCCCACTAAAAAAATATAGAATAGAAAAATATGGGACAAAAAATAAATCCACTCGGTTTCAGACTTGGTACAACCCAAAAACACCATTCCTTTTGGTTCGCACAACCAAAAAATTATTCTGAAGGTTTACAGGAAGATAAAAAAATAAGGAATTGTATCAAGAACTATATACAAAAGAATAGGAAAAAGGGCTCGAATAGAAAAATAGAATCAGACTCAAGTTCCGAAGTAATTACACATAATAGAAAAACGGACTCAGGTTCAAGTTCTGAAGTAATTACACGTATAGAAATTCAAAAAGAAATCGATACGATCCACGTCATAATCCATATTGGATTCCCTAATTTATTAAAGAAAAAAGGAGTAATCGAAGAATTAGAGAAAGATCTACAAAAGGAAATTCACTCTGTAAACCAAAGACTTAATATTTCTATCGAAAAAGTGAAAGAGCCTTATAGAGAACCTAACATTCTGGCAGAATATATAGCTTTCCAATTAAAAAATAGAGTTTCATTCCGAAAGGCAATGAAAAAAGCCATTGAATTAACTAAAAAAGCGGATATAAGGGGAGTCAAAGTCAAAATTGCGGGTCGTCTCGGAGGAAAAGAAATTGCACGTGCCGAATGCATCAAAAAGGGTAGACTCCCCCTCCAAACAATTCGCGCTAAAATTGATTATTGCTGCTATCCAATTCGAACTATCTATGGAGTATTAGGTGTAAAAATTTGGATATTCGTAGACGAAGAATAACTAATCTTCTCTTCGCATTCTGTCCAGTGATAGAATAAAAAATGACAAGAGATCTTTTTTCCTGAAATCCCTGAAAAAAACAAGAAATTCTACCTCTTTCTTTCTATAAGATTTAATGAAAATTGATAAATCATTTAATATAATTGCTATGCTTAGTGTGTGACTCGTTATTTTTTTTTTAAGAAAAAAACTTAGTAATTATAGAAAATTAACTAATAACCAACCTATTGCTTCGTATTGTCGAGATCCTAACTAAGAAACAGTCACTATATGAATAAATATCTCTATCATAAATGAGTGGATCTATCATATAGTTGTAGCAACTGCTTTTTCTCTAAAAAAGAAATGAGATTCTAGGTTGTGAAGGAAAACTAAAGGGATGCGGATAAAGGGAGGGATGATAGAAAGAAGGAAGAGGGATTAAGTAAGATATAGGATTCCAATATGTATGGTCTATGAATTGCATCATAAAAAGCAATGTGATAAAGCATCAATATAATAAAAAAAAATAGAGAATTAGAAATCGTAACGTAACTTGAAACAAGAACTAGAAATTTAAAGCAATAATAAAGAGCCATCCTGGTTAATAAAACTGAGAAAATTAACTGGGAAAGAAATTTTTTGGAAGCTCCATTGTGGAATTCAGACCTAACCATTCAAGGAGAGGCAGTGGGAACGACAGAACCTATGATTCCATAGGATTTTATTGAAAAGAATCCTAATACTTCATTGGGTAGGATGGCGGAACAAACCAAAAAAATTGTCTTATTTGGTAAGGTTATAAATTAACAAATAAGACAGAAAAGAGTAAATATTCGCCCGCGAAATCCTTTTTAAATTAGAATACTTTACCATTACCATTATTCAATAAGAGTAAAAATAAAGATATTTTAAGGATTACATCATCTATAAAATATAGAATTTAGATAATATAGACACACACATCTAGATATATTCTAGATCTTCTTTTTTTTTTGACTATAGATTTTTCGATTTTAACAAATTGAATAATAAATATAAAAAAAACCTAATTTTTTCTATTATTTATCTATTAATGTGGATCTCTCCCTAATATTTTTGAATATTATGGAATTAGAGAAATTTGCACGCTTTCTCATTTCATTCGCGAGGAGCTGGATGAGAAGAAACTCTCATGTCCAGTTTTGCAGTAGAGATGGAACTAAGAAAGAACCATCGACTATAACCCCAAAAGAACCAGATTTCGCAAACAACATAGAGGAAGAATGAAAGGAAAATCCTGCCGAGGCAATCGTATTTGTTTTGGTAGATATGCTCTTCAAGCACTTGAACCTGCTTGGATCACGGCGAGACAGATAGAAGCAGGACGAAGAGCAATAACACGATATGCACGTCGTGGTGGAAAAATATGGGTACGTATATTTCCCGACAAACCCGTTACACTAAGACCGACGGAAACACGTATGGGCTCAGGAAAGGGGTCCCCCGAATATTGGGTAGCCGTTGTTAAACCAGGTCGTATACTTTATGAAATGGGGGGGGTATCCGAAACTGTAGCTAGAGCAGCTATCTCCATAGCTGCCAGTAAAATGCCTATACGAAGTCAATTTATTCGATTAGAAATATAGAACCCCTAAAACTCAAAGGAGTATTGAAGATAAAAAAACGCCCTTTTTTTCTTTCTGAAAAGACAATATTTCTTTCATCCTTTTGCATTGAAATAACAAATGGAAATCAAAATAATATGATTCAACCTCAGACCCTTTTAAACGTAGCAGATAATAGTGGAGCTCGAAAATTGATGTGTATTCGAGTCATAGGAGCTGCAGGTAATCAGCGATATGCTCGTATTGGTGATGTTATTGTTGCTGTAATCAAAGACGCATTGCCCCGAATGCCCCTAGAAAGATCCGAAGTAATTCGAGCTGTAATTGTACGTACATGTAAAGAGTTCAAATGTGAAGACGGTATAATAATCCGCTATGATGACAACGCAGCGGTTATAATTGATCAAAAAGGAAATCCAAAAGGAACTCGAGTTTTTGGCGCGATTGCTGAGGAATTGAGAGAATTGAATTTTACCAAAATAGTTTCATTAGCTCCTGAAGTATTATAAATACTAGTAGGTGAAATTTAGATCAGAGAATAAATTTAGTAGTTAGTAGATTGTGTTTTACGTATATGTTTTAAAATTTAAAATGAAAAGCAAAAAAAAAGAAAACATGTTGATTATAGAACAATTTGGAGGAACCTAGAATTAGAGTCTTATGGGCAAGGACACTATTGCGGATTTACTAACCTCTATAAGAAACGCGGACATGAATAAAAAAGGAACAGTTCGAGTAATATCTACAAATATTACCGAAAACATTGTTAAAATACTTCTACGAGAGGGTTTTATTGAAAGTGTTCGGAAACATCAGGAACGTAACAGATATTTCTTGGTTTCAACTTTGCGACATCAAAAGAGAAAGACTAGAAAAGGAATATATAGAACAAGAACCTTTTTAAAGCGTATCAGCCGACCCGGCTTACGAATTTATACCAACTATCAAGGAATTCCTAAAGTTTTGGGTGGAATGGGAATTGCTATTCTTTCTACTTCTCGAGGGATAATGACAGATCGAGAGGCTCGACTAAACAGAATTGGGGGAGAAGTCTTATGTTATATATGGTAATCGCTCCGACTATAGTGCCCGAATTCTATCTCGACCTTCCTATTTTGAAAATAAAAATAGAAAAATAGGAGAAAAAAATATGACAGAAAAAAAAAATAGGAGAGAAAAAAAAAACCCGAGAGAAGCAAAAGTCACTTTCGAAGGTTTAGTTACGGAAGCCCTACCCAATGGAATGTTCCGCGTTCGGCTAGAGAATGACACCATCATCCTGGGCTATATTTCAGGAAAGATCCGCTCTAGTTCTATACGAATACTGATGGGGGATAGGGTCAAAATTGAAGTAAGTCGTTATGATTCCAGCAAGGGACGTATAATTTATAGACTTCCCCATAAAGATTCGAAGCGTATCGAAGACTCGAAAGATATCGAAGATTTGAAAGATAGCGAAGATTCAAAGGATTAGGGTTTTCTTTTTTCTAGGGTAATAAATTTGAAGTTCAAAAATTCAAGCGAAGAGACTTATTTTTTCCAAAATATTAGATTCATAGTTTAAGAAAGGATACGGAAATATGAAAATAAGAGCTTCCGTTCGTAAAATTTGTACAAAATGTCGACTGATTCGTAGGCGTGGACGAATTAGAGTCATTTGCTCTAATCCGAAGCATAAACAACGACAGGGGTAATCTTTCGAAAAAGAACTTTACTTTCTCTAAAATAAAAAAGTACCCGCGGAAATGTTCCAATTCTAAATAAAAGAATTTTAAATAATTAAAGTAAAGGGTATATTTTACCCGGAAACGGATATCTTTGTATCTTTTTTTCTTTTTGTTATTTCTAACTCATATTTATGAGATAATAAAATATGGCAAAAGCTATACCAAAAATAGGTTCACGTAAGAAAGTGCGTATTGGTTTACGTAGGAATGCACGTTTTAGTCTACGGAAAAGTGCACGTAGAATAACAAAAGGGGTTATTCATGTTCAAGCTAGTTTCAACAATACCATTATAACTGTTACGGACCCGCAAGGTCGGGTGGTTTTCTGGTCCTCCGCAGGTACTTGTGGATTCAAAAGCTCAAGAAAAGCATCACCCTATGCTGGTCAAAGAACAGCAGTAGATGCTATTCGTACAGTAGGTTTGCAACGAGCAGAAGTTATGGTAAAGGGCGCTGGTAGTGGAAGAGATGCCGCATTACGAGCCATTGCTAAAAGCGGTGTGCGATTAAGTTGTATACGCGATGTAACACCTATGCCGCATAATGGATGTCGACCGCCTAAAAAAAGACGCCTGTAAAAGAATTAATCCGTTTTCAAGAGAAATAAACGATTCAATGATCAAATAATAATACTAGTCTATTATGGTTCGAGAGGAGGTAGCAGGATCCACTCAAACACTACAGTGGAAGTGTGTTGAATCAAGAGTAGATAGTAAGCGTCTTTATTATGGTCGTTTCATTCTGTCCCCGCTTAAAAAAGGTCAAGCGGACACCGTCGGTATTGCCTTGCGAAGAGCTTTACTTGGAGAAATAGAAGGAGCATGTATCACACGGGCAAAATTTGGGAGCGTGCCACACGAATATTCTACAATAGCAGGTATTGAAGAATCCGTACAAGAAATTTTACTAAATTTGAAAGAAATTGTATTGAGAAGTAATCTCTATGGAGTTAGAGACGCATCAATTTGCGTCAAAGGTCCTAGGTACATAACTGCTCAAGATATAATCTTACCACCTTCCGTAGAAATCGTTGATACGGCACAACCTATAGCTAACTTGACAGAGCCCATTAATTTTTGTATTGAGTTACAGATAAAGAGAGATCGTGGATATCAGACAGAACTCAGAAAGAACTATCAAGATGGAAGTTATCCTATAGATGCTGTATCCATGCCTGTTCGAAATGTGAATTATAGTATTTTTTCTTGTGGGAATGGAAATGAAAAACACGAGATACTTTTTTTAGAAATATGGACTAATGGAAGTTTAACCCCTAAAGAAGCGCTTTATGAGGCTTCTCGTAATTTGATTGATTTATTCCTCCCTTTTCTACACGCGGAGGAAGAGGGAACGAGTTTCGAAGAAAATAAAAACAGGTTTACTCCGCCCCTTTTTACTTTTCAAAAAAGATTAACTAATCTAAAGAAAAACAAAAAAGGAATTCCATTGAATTGTATTTTTATTGATCAATTAGAATTGCCTTCTAGAACGTATAATTGTCTCAAAAGGGCCAATATACATACACTATTGGACCTTTTGAGTAAGACTGAAGAAGATCTTATGAGAATTGAAAATTTTCGTATGGAAGATAGAAAACAGATATGGGACACTCTAGAGAAGTATCTACCAATGGATTTACTTAAGAATAAGCTCTCGTTTTAAATCCATTACAATTTTTTGTTCTTCTTCTTTTTCGAGTTAGAATAAAAAGAAAAAAAGAAAACAATTTAGCATCTTTGGTACAATCTATATTTTCGCGAAATGGATCATAATAAAATGGATTTTAGGTATCTAGGGAAGATTCACTTGGAAGTAACTATTTCCTAGATACCTATGCACGGTACTTCACGGTTGAATGAATCAAAAAATACCTAAAAAAGACCTAAAGTTAAAGATTTATCAATGGGTAATGTTGCTCCAATACCTAACCAAAGAGCTACTGCAGTACCGATTAAAAAAACGGTCGTAGCTACTGGGCGACGAAAGGGATTTTGGAATTTATTCACATTCTCTAGAAAAGGTACTGTCAATAAGCCTGTTGGCACAGAAACCATTAAGAGAACGCCCAATAACTTATTGGGTACCGTACGGAGTATTTGAAATACGGGAAAGAAGTACCACTCAGGTAATATTTCCAGAGGAGTTGCAAATGGATCCGCCGGTTCACCAATCATTGATGGCTCGAGAACCGCTAAACCTACATTACATGCAATAGTACCTAGAATTACTACTGGAAAAATATATAAAAGATCATTGGGCCATGCGGGTTCCCCGTAATAATTATGTCCCATCCCTTTAGCTAATTTAGCTCTTAATACAGGATCATTTAAGTCTGGTTTCTTTGTTATTGGGATAGGCGAACTCTTTAGGATCCATCCCCCAAAGGAACCGGACATGAGAATTTATCATCATCCGGCTCGAGCAAGAATGAAAGAAATAAGACCGCGGAAGATCCATAATAGAATTATGGTATATAATGACTCAATGACTCTAGGCAAGAAAAGCTTTATCATATTATCTTTTCCGAAGTTGGATCTAGAACTACTCATTGAAAAGAATCCTATTCTTATGGGTAAATGCTCAATATCCAAGTGGGCTTACAAATTTGATCATGATCAATTGCTTTCTGGATTGTCTCATGTCTCTTGATTAGTTGGTGTTTATCCCCCCAATATCGCAAGTTTCTTACCTCCAAACAAAATATTTACTTGTTACTAATAAAAAATAAAAAAGTTTAGCCTACATTTTTCCTTAGATCCCTTCTTTTACTCCGATAGTATTGCGGATCACAATCGATGCAAAGAAAATGAATGCATTTCCATACTATAATAAAAAAGGGTAAGTGTAATATTGGATCATGTCACATGACTTATTCCATTTCTACTCTATGGGATCTTACGGAGCCTGTTCATGGATGACATGGTGGGGTATGATCATAGAAAATATTCTCCTCAAGTGAACCAGCCTATCCTTCCTAGGTAGGAGACTTACGTGTTGATTGGATGCGGAGACACCTTTGATTGTGAATTCTAATGTGGCAGATCCAATTCTTTATCTGCATGGCCAAACCAATAATTCAAGTCACACACTCCCATAATCCGCCTTTTTTTCTTTCGTAAAATTAACTTCAACTATTTGTATTGTATCAAAATACTTCGGAGTTGAAGAGAAGTATCCAAATGACATGGGTTATTGTAAAATAACACATGTTTGTAGCAATGAAATACGATAACCTACCCGATATGATATATGAGAATTCTAATTCTCTATAGATATGCCTTCCCTATAAAGGACCCGAAATACCTTGCTTACGTATCATTGGAAAGTGCATTAACATAAATACGGCAGTAAGCAGAGGCAGTACAAAGGTATGTAAACTATAAAAACGAGTCAAAGTGGATTGACCCACACTAGCACTTCCACGTAATAACTCCACTAAAGGCGATCCTATTACCGGAATGGCATCAGGTACACCTGTCACAATTTTGACTGCCCAATAACCAATTTGATCCCAAGGCAACGAATAACCAGTTACACCAAATGATGCAGTCAAAACAGCTAAAACCACACCTGTGACCCAAGTTAATTCGCGGGGTTTTTTAAACCCACCTGTGAGATACACACGAAATACATGCAGGATCATCATTAGAACCATCATACTTGCTGACCATCGATGAACTGATCGGATTAACCAACCAAAGTTGGCCTCGGTCATTATGTATTGAACCGAAGAAAAAGCCTCTGTAACCGTTGGGCGGTAGTAAAAAGTCATAGCAAAACCGGTAGCGACTTGTACTAGAAAACAAGTAAGTGTAATTCCCCCTAAACAATAAAATATGTTGACATGGGGAGGAACATATTTACTAGTTATATCATCTGCAATTGCCTGAATCTCAAGACGTTCCTCAAACCAATCATATACTTTATTGAGATAGGTAACTAACCCAAGCCCCCCCTCTAAGAGCCGTATATGAAAATTTCATCTCGTACGGCTCAAGCAGAAACACACAAATTTTCAACGAATATTAGAAAAAAAAAGTTCAAAACTTCATCAGCCACTGGATTGGGTCGATTTGCCTTGAAGATATGAAATAAGAAAAATTCGGAATATATTCTTTGTTATGATAATGCCAAAAAATCTCAAGTTGGCTCATCTGTCTTTCTTCCGTTCCCTTATGCCGGTCATTCGAGGCCTCTTGACTTTTCTCTTCCCTATTTTGGATTTGTTTTTTTTTGTGCGTAATCGTAATATAGAAATTATCTTGTTGCGATCCTATGAATCAGTTCAATTAAAACCTTAGATTCATACTAGAGCCACGATGATTGAGTCTCAAGCTAACCAAAAGGCAAGGGTTCTTCGAATAAGAACCACTTGATAATCATTTATGGAATCGGTGCAATGACTCGGCAAAATCGAGAGAAAAAAGTTGTCTTTTGGGCAAACAAAATTGGAAGGAAGAAAATTTCTTTTTTATTTTTATTTAAGAACTACTTGAATTTTTCAGTCTGGTTGCGAGGTCTTAATAGTGATTATGAATCATAGTTCCATTTTTTTTGATCCACTCTATCTATTTCGTGTTCCAGATACTAGAATAAATAATATCTGACGAATTAGAATCATCTTGATAGAGATAACAGGCCCTTTCTATGTATTATCAATAGGATCAATTCTAACAAGTCACACACTCATATTCCAGAGATACCGAAACAAAAAAATTCCGCGGTCGAACTACCATAATGTCTAGAAATATAGAGCTTAAACTAGAAAAGCTTTTTTGGATGGAAAAACTATGACTTCCTTTTTTTTTTTAGATTAGTAGAAACCTAATTGGTTAAAATTCCGTCCAGTAAAACAGAAGAATTATAAATTTCTAAAATGATAGATAGGAATATAGCGAATAAAGCCATTGCGACTCCCATAAAAGGAGTGGTCCCCCAACCCGGAGCTACTTTCCCATATTCCGAATTCAAGGGTTTCAATAAACTACCTGCACCAGTTCGTTTTGGCCTAGGTTTAGAACTATCTTCAACGGTTTGTGTAGCCATAAATTCTATTTCATCATTGGTGTTGACTTTGTATACTATTCCGTTGTAGTTGTAAATACACGATCTTTTCGTAGATCCATTGTAATCTTGAAATTCTATAAAAATGGAAACAGCAACTTTAGTCGCCATCTCCATATCTGGTTTACTTGTAAGCTTTACTGGGTATGCCTTATATACCGCGTTTGGGCAACCCTCTCAACAATTAAGAGATCCATTCGAAGAACACGGGGACTAATTGAAGTAAGAAGTCTACCAGATGGGTAGACTTCTTACTTCAATGAAATTATTTTATTCTTTTAGTTGGAGTTGGTGGAACCTTAGGTGGTTCTCGGAAAAAGATAGCGAAAAAAATTATCCCTAAAGTAGAAACTAAAAGGAACGTATAAACCAATGCTTCCATAGATTCGATCGTGGTTTATTTACAATTATAACTTCCACACCTATTCATTTGTCATTTGGGAGAATTTCCCATATAAAGAAAGAAAAAGAGTTAAAGAAAGGATGGGAGATGTTTCCCAAGCCAAATCAAAAAAGAGAGGTCAAAGATACCATAACAATGTGTATCAGACTGCCTGTTTCCTTGTAGTTGGATCTCCCACTTTTTGGAATGTTCCAAATTCCACTTGAGCATCCAAATCTGGATCAATACCAGCAAAAACATCTCGGAACAAGGTTCTAGCGCCATGCCAAATGTGTCCGAAAAAGAAGAGCAAAGCAAAGGTAGCATGACCAAAAGTGAACCAACCCCTTGGACTGCTGCGAAAAACACCATCTGATTTCAAAGTAGCTCGATCTAATTCAAAAATTTCCCCTAATTGAGAACGCCTCGCATATTTTTTTACAGTAGCAGGATCAGAATAACTTACTCCATTAAGTTCGCCACCATAGAACTCCACCGTTACCCCTACCTGTTCAACACTATATTTGGATTCTGCTCTTCTAAAAGGAACGTCCGCTCTCACAATTCCCTCTTCATCTACCAAAACAACTGGAAATGTTTCAAAAAAAGTAGGCATACGGCGTACAAAAAGCTCACGTCCTTCTTTATCTCTAAAAACGGGATGTCCTAACCAGCCAACAGCTATTCCATCCCCATTGTCCATTGAGCCCGCTCTGAATAATCCCCCTTTTGCCGGATTATTACCAATATAATCATAAAAGGCTAATTTTTCGGGAATTTTAGACCAAGCTTCTGATAAACTAAGATTTTCGGCTAAACCATTGCTAACTCTTCGATATATTTCTTGCTGAAAGTATCCCTGATCCCACTGATAACGAGTAGGCCCGAATAATTCGATTGGGGTCGTTGCTGACCCATACCACATAGTTCCAGCAACTACGAAAGCTGCAAAAAAAACAGCAGCGATACTACTGGAAAGTACAGTTTCAATATTGCCCATACGTAATCCTTTGTATAGACGTTGAGGCGGACGGACACTAAGATGGAATAAACCCGCTAATATACCCAACGTACCCGCAGCAATATGATGAGAAGCTATTCCCCCCGGAACAAAAGGATCAAAACCTTCTGCACCCCACGCTGGATTTACAGCTTGTACTTTTCCAGTTAGCCCATAAGGATCGGATACCCATATCCCAGGACCATACAAACCCGTTACATGAAATGCGCCAAAGCCAAAGCAAGCCACCCCTGCAAGAAATAAATGAATTCCAAAGATCTTGGGCAAATCTAAAGAGGGTTTTCCCGTCCGCTCATCAGAGAATATTTCTAGGTCCCAATATACCCAATGCCAGATCGCTGCCAAGAAACACAAACCAGAAAACACAATATGTGCACCTGCCACACCTTCATAACTCCAAATACCCGGATTTGTTACAGTTCCTCCTGAAATACTCCAACCACCCCAGGAATCCGTTATTCCTAAACGAGTCATGAAGGGAATGACGAACATACCTTGTCTCCACATTGGATCCAGAACAGGATCAGAGGGATCAAAAACTGCTAATTCGTATAAAGCCATCGAGCCAGCCCAACCAGAAACTAGAGCTGTGTGCATTATATGCACCGCAAGTAATCGACCCGGATCATTCAATACGACAGTATGAACACGATACCAAGGTAAACCCATGGAAATACCCCTTTAGCAAAGAAAAATAGACACGATGTCGCTTTATTTTATCGCATTGGAAAAGACTATCCATATCCTATGTACCTAACCCTTCTAGGGGATTCTGTGTCAGAAAGCGTTAATATTTATTTCATTTCATTAAAAATAAGAAGCCAATTCTGTTCATAAGAAGAAAGAGAAGCAGATCTATTCTATACTCGATAAGTGCCAATATGCAATGGGTAACTTGGCCAATTTTGAAAAATGAAGAATAGATCCCTACCCCTCTTTGTTTATCATTTGAATCGCCGATTCCTTTTTCTTTATTCAATCTGTCTTACCTTCTTTATACGTATAACCTTTCAATCTACGTATTAATATAATCTATACTATTCATATTAATAGAATCTATAGTATTCATATAGAATAAGAATAAAAATGAAGACAATAAACTGCGGATTCATTCTTTCTCTTCTATTCTTACGTTTCCATATTAAAGTGTAGTTTTCTTACTTAAATTTAATAATATTAATCTAATATGCCCATTGGTGTTCCAAAAGTACCTTACCGGATTCCCGGAGATGAAGAAGCGACTTGGGTTGACTTATACAATGTTATGTATCGAGAAAGGACACTTTTTTTAGGTCAAGAGATTCGTTGCGAGATCACGAATCATATTACAGGTCTCATGGTATATCTCAGTATAGAAGATGGACTTAGTGATATTTTTTTGTTTATAAACTCCCCAGGCGGGTGGCTAATCTCAGGAATGGCTATTTTTGATACGATGCAAACGGTGACACCAGATATATATACAATATGCCTTGGAATAGCCGCGTCCATGGCGTCCTTCATTCTACTTGGAGGAGAACCCACCAAGCGTATAGCATTCCCTCACGCGAGGATTATGCTTCACCAACCCGCTAGTGCTTATTATCGGGCAAGGACACCAGAATTTTTACTAGAAGTAGAAGAGTTACACAAAGTTCGCGAAATGATTACAAGGGTTTATGCACTAAGAACAGGCAAACCCTTTTGGGTTGTATCCGAAGACATGGAAAGGGATGTTTTTATGTCAGCAGACGAAGCCAAAGCTTATGGACTTGTCGATATTGTAGGGGATGAAATGATTGACGAGCACTGCGATACTGATCCAGTGTGGTTTCCGGAAATGTTTAAGGATTGGTAGTGTCCGTATTTCTTATAAAGTTATTTCAGACCCAAATTAGGGTTTTCTTCGATTTAATAGAAAATAGAAATAGAAAGACTTCATGATGATCAATCATCAGGTTAAGATGGATCTAAACCAATCCATTTTTTTCTATACACATACAACATGCCGACGGTTAAACAACTTATTAGAAACGCAAGACAGCCAATACGAAATGCTAGAAAAACGGCCGCGCTTAAAGGATGCCCTCAGCGTCGAGGAACATGTGCTAGGGTGTATGTGCGACTCGTTCAGATCATAACTTCAAACAAATAAAAAAAATTTGGAAGTATCCATGATTAGTACCAATGAATAGGATATAGCTTTTCCATCCTAGATTTCTATGGTATATGGAATTTTTGGTTTCCTTTGGTGCAAATCCAATTATCTAAATTGGAAATAAGAAGCAATTCCCCCATTGGTAGCAAATGGTTATCCATTAAGCGGAGGAAATAATAATAAAAAGGCTTATGCTCCTTTATCTTAAAAGAACGGACTAACAGGGTCAGCTACTTAGCCAACTTTCATAATTAAATACCGTCACTGTATGGATAACTCTTATTGTGAAAAGAGCTATTTACTCTATAATGGATAGGTAGAGCCAAAGAATGTGAACTATACAAGTTCACAATACCTTTTGATGAAAGAAAGGGCTCCGGTGTATAGAGAGGGCCTTACCGTTTAAAAGGGAACCATAGAAACGATGGAACCCACTATTTTTTTAGTATCATTAGAATTAATTTGTTATTTCGCATAGAAATAACTGAACGGAGTGTAATAAAAAATCGTGGTTGGGAAGGTTACTATAGCAAAAGCCATTGGAATTAATATTTTATATATCGGAATAATTAGTTTTGTTATTAATGGAAAAAAGGATGGCTAAAAGAAGAGAAATAATTAGTTATTCATTAAGGTTAATTTGATTCAATGACCAGAGTTCCGCGAGGATATATAGCCCGGAGACGACGAACAAAAATGCGTTCATTTGCCTCAAACTTTAGGGGGGCTCATTTAAGACTTAATCGAATGATTACCCAACAGGTAAAAAGAGCTTTTGTTTCCTCTCATCGAGATAGAGGTAGGCAAAAGAGGGATTTTCGTCGTTTGTGGATCACTCGGATAAACGCAGCAACGCGGATATATAAAGTATTTGATAGTTATAGTAAATTAATACACAACCTGTACAAGAAGAAATTGATTCTTAATCGTAAAATGCTTGCACAAGTAGCTGTATCAAATCCAAATAATCTTTACACGATTTCCAATAAAATAAAGATCATCAATTAAAGGGATAAATAAAGTAATATACTGGAATAATAAAAACCGAATTCCCGGAGAGGGAACTCCGGGAAGATACAATAAATTAAGATTAAGTGGTAGGAATCAACGAGCAGGATTACTTTCTTTATAATATATATAGGTCTGGGCCTTTCGAATAAAACATCAACAATCGGAACTTAAGTTCCGATTGTTGTTTCTTAAATTTTGGTTGTAGTTTCTTAAGTTTCGATTGGAATTGTACTTTTCCGTTAATTGAGGAATATGTCTATTTTTTCTAGGTCTAGAACCCGTAATTATTGAAATTGACTGGGCTTGAAATTGTTTTTCGTTCTCATAGTTACGAAACGGTAAGAAAGATAAAATACGAGCCTGTTTTATAGCAAGAGTAATTAATCGTTGTTGTTTCAAGGTTAATCTATTTATTCGTCTAGATAATATTTTTCCTTGTTCACTAATAAATCTATTAATTAAACTCATGTTTCTATAATCAATTCGATCTCCCGGGCCAATCCGAGGACGCCTACGAAAAGGTTGTTTAGATTTACGAAAAGGTTGTTTGAATTTACGAAAAGTTTGCTTGGATTTACGAAAGGTTTGCTTGGATTTATTAAAAGTGTGTTTGGATTTACGAAAGGGTTGCTTAGATTTAAGAAAAGGTTGTTTAGATGTATACATGATTTATTCCTTATTTAAAATTTTAAAATTGAACAAAAAAAATTCATTTATTTATTTTATTATTTTATGAATTTAGGATCCAGAAGAAGTAGTCTTTCTTTGATCCATATCTTATTTAATTAATCTTATAGTATATGAATACCCTCTATACATATGAAATAATATCTACCGGAAATCGGATGAGTTGATTTGTATTTTATACTATAGTTTTTTTTATATATTAAATATAAAGTTCTTGCTCTTTCTGTTTTTTGGAAAGATCGAACACACGATGGGTGTTCCTATTTCTTTATTTCGTGATGAGTCGTATGCTTGCGACAATAACGACAAAATTTTTTTAATTCTAATTGTCGGGGTGTATTGTGGCGATTCTTTTGAGTACTATATCTAGAAACCCCCGTCGATTCCTCATTGGCACCTTTTCGAACACAACTGCTGCATTCCAAAATAACCCTGATTCTAACATCTTTCCCCTTGGCCATGAACCGAACCTCCTTTTCTGTTTGGGTTGACTTAACTAAATTCTTCTACTTATTCTTTTATTCTTCTATTTTGAATCCGAAGAAGAAGAATAAAATCCATTAGAATCAATTTTTTGAATTCTTAAATTAAGTAATAAAAAATAAAGAAATAATTAAAGAATACAATCCTTGTCGAATTAGCAAAGATTTTGCTTCGAAACCCTTTCATTTAATTAGCCAGCCCAGCCTTTTTCTATGCTCTGATTTCTGAGGCCTGTTTAGCTTGGATACCACTTTAAATTGAATTTCTTTTTTTTTTCAAAATAGAATTTACCAAATTTTTCATAACTCTGAGGTTCAAGCCAATCCATCTTTTCTTTCTTTTTCCTTCCGATACTAAATAAAAGGATTAAAAAGGGTCCAATTTTGTCATGTCACAAAGAATTCTATTCCTCAATTAAAAAAAAGGGAATGACAAAGCATCTGGAAATAAACGATTAATTTCTATCAATAAACCTGCTAAAGCACCAAACCATAGAGTACTTAGCACGGGTGCTACAGAGAGATATGTTTTTATATCCCGCATTGAAAATCCTCCTTCCTTGTTGGAATACATATATGATCAGAAACTTTTGCCCAAGATTGTTATGCTATATATAAAATGAACCATATAGACGAAATTTTCTTATCCCTAAAAAATGACCCCTTCTTCCTATACATTACCAAGGAAAAGTAATCCTTCTTGTATAGGCGAAATTTTATTGGATTTTAGATGTATATAATTCCTTAATTATATGAGACCAAAAAGAAGAAATGACAGGAGGGTTCTATATAGATAGAGAAATAAGAATAAAATTACAATGTGGAAAAGAAGACAGGAATTGTGTACAATGGCATTGTATAACAATTTTGAAAAGGGATGTAGCGCAGCTTGGTAGCGCGTTTGTTTTGGGTACAAAATGTCACAGGTTCAAATCCTGTCATCCCTACCTATTACTTTTTTATTCTTTTTGGGCAGTAGCGAAGAGATCAATTGAAAGTAAAGTGGGTATAACTTGAATTTGTGGAGACTATACATACGTGAGATACGTTAGGAATAGAAAAATATTTTCTTTTTGAATGAATGAAAGCGCTCTTAGTTCAGTTCGGTAGAACGCGGGTCTCCAAAACCCGATGTCGTAGGTTCAAATCCTACAGAGCGTGATTCCATCTATCTTATGTCGAAGCAGAGTAAAATAATTTAACAAAACAAAATTGAATTGAAACTCGAATTTGACCTCCTCCAGACCAGAGAGGAGGTCCATAAAAAAATAAAAATTACTCAATCAAAGATCCAACTGATCCCCCCGCCTGTATTGCAAATATGCAGTCACGAATAATCCCGCTAAAGTAATAGGAATTAGGCCTAAGACGATTCCAAATAGAAAAACTTCAATCATTTCGATTTGTTCGAGGTGATAAAAAAAGAAGAGATACGATCTATCCCTAAATAGTACTCTAAATTATCCACGAATCTCAATGACCAAGAAAAAAATTCGTAATTTAGTGTGGAAAAGAGTTATAGAATACCAGGAATCTAAAAGAAAGATTTTTTTTTCTGACTTATTCAGTCAATTCAAATAAGACGTATCTTGTTCAAGCCAATAAATAGAGCTGGGGTTATAGTTAAAGCAGCTAGTAGAAAACCGAAATAACTAGTTAAAGTAAGCATGAAAGAATTAATTTCCTTTTATTTTTTTTACTACACTACATATGTTGGTAAAGCACTTACCTAAGTTATGGGAAATTCATAATTCATCAGTCAGTTATTTTAGAGAATACTAAAAAACAAGATAGAGTGAGATACGGAAGTGTAAAATAAAGTAGATTCATCAGATGATACATGAGTCCCTAATTCCGAATCAAGAGATTGTTATTGTTGTGGAATTTGTCAATTGAGTAAAGTAATAATATTAAGAACTAGATCATGTAATCCCATTGAAAAAATGGAATTCGATTTTCAGGGGAATTTTGGAATAAGAGATAAATAAACAATTGAATTTGAAAAAAAAAAATGTTTTGTATTTTGGATTATTTCTTTTTCAATAGGACCCTCTTTTTGGAGTGAACGGTCAAATATTCCACTATTCCTTTATTCCTTCTTATTTTAACTGTCTTATTTTAACTAATTGTATTCCATATGGAATAAGAGGAGAAGAAAAGCATTCCAGGACCCCCCCCTGAGGGCCCCTTAAAAAAAATAAAGCTCTTCCTTGAATTTACTTTATTTTTATTCCTTTTTTGAAC